TGGATTGGGATAAAAGAAATAAGTAAAAAAGTTCCTCGATGGTCATATAAATTAATTGACGAATTGGAACAACTAGGGGGAAAAAATGAAAGAGACAATTACGGGATTCGTTCTAGAAAAGCTAAACGTGTAGTTATTTTTACCAATAAGGCACAGAAAGACAATACTTATAGTGATATTAGGAATACTGATAAAAAGAAAGAATTGGCTTTAATACGTTATTCACAACAACCAGATTTTCGGCGAGACATAATAAAAGGATCGATACGCGCTCAAAGACGTAAAACAGTAACTTCCAACTTCCTTCAAAAAAGTTTGCATTCGCCTATTTTTTTGGACAAAATTGAGAAACCCTCCCTCCTTTCTCTTGAGATTTTTGAGCCAATGAAAATTTTTTTTATGTTCAAAAATAGGATGTGGGAAAAGAAAGAATTAAAAATCTCAGATTATAAAGAGGAAAAGACAAAAGAAAGTGAGAAAAAAGAGGAGGATAAAATAAAAAAAAAAGAAAAGGAGGAAAAAAGACGTATAGAAATAGCAGAAGCCTGGGACAGCATTATATTTGCTCAAGTAATAAGAGGTTTTTTATTAATAAGCCAATCTATTCTTAGAAAATACATTATACTACCTTCATTGATAATAACTAAAAATATCGCTCGTATGCTATTGTTTAAATTTCCCGAATGGTCAGAAGATTTTAGGGATTGGAATAGAGAAATGTATATTAGATGCACCTATAATGGCATTCAATTATCCGAAAGAGAATTTCCAAAAAAATGGCTAACAGACGGCATTCAGATAAAGATCTTATTTCCCTTTCGTCTAAAACCTTGGCACAGATCTAAACTACGATCTTCTGAAAAAAAAAAAGATCCAATGAAAAATAAAAAAGAGGACTTTTGCTTTTTAACAATTTGGGGAATGGAAGTAGAATTGCCTTTTTCTGGTTATCCCCGAAATCGACTTTCTTTTTTTGATCCCATTTTTAAAGAACTCAAAAAAAAAATGAATAAATTGAAAAAATTTATTTTTTTAGTTCTAAAAGTTTTAAATGAAAGAACAAAACTTTTTCTAAATGTTTCAAAAGATACAGTAAAATGGATGATAAAAAATTTTCGAAAAAGCATTCTATTTCTAAACAAAAAACGAAAACAACTCAAAAATCTTTTATTTCTATTTAGTTTAAAAAAAGAAAATAAATTGAGTGAAATCGAAAAAAAAAATATAAGTAAGAATAATCGAATAATTTACAAATCACCTATTCCAATTCAATCTATTAATTGCACAAATTCTTCATTGACAGAAAAAAAAAGAAGAGATATGAATGTTAAAACAAAGACAATACAAAAGCAAATACAAAAAAAACGGGCGTTTCTAACTTCAGAGATAAATATAAGTTCAAAGAAAACAACTTTTCATGCTAAAAGATTAAGATTTGAATTCAAAAAGAAATTTTTGCAGATATTACAAAGAAAAAATGCTCGAGTAGCCCGTAAATGGCATTCTTTTTTTAAATTTTTCATGGAAAGGGTATACATAGATATCTTTCTACGTATCCTTAGTATACGTAGGATCAATGTAAATGTACAATTTTTTTTTGAATTATCCCCAAAAATTCAAAAAAACTCCATTTACCATATTTACCATAATGAAGCAAATGCGGAAAGAACTGATAAAACAAATCAAAGTATAATTCACTTTATTAAGATTATCAAAAAATTTCCTAATATTGGGAATATGAATTCACAGAATGAACTATCTTCTTTGTCACAAGCATATGTATTTTTTAAATTATCACAAACAAAAGTTATTAACACATATAAGTATAAGTTAAGATCCATTTTTGAATATCATCGAAGATCTTTTTTTCTTAAGAATAAAATAAAGAATTCTTTATTTGGAGTACACGGAATATTTTATTCCAAATTAAGACATAACAACCCTACCAATTTTGTAATGAATCAATGGACAAATTGGTTAAAGGGTCATTCTCAATACCATTTATCTCAGAGCAGATGGGCTAGACTAGTACCAGAAAAATGGAGAAACAAAATCAATGAAGGTGGTGTGGCTCCAAATAAATATCTTAAAAAATGTGATTTATATGAAAAACCCCAATTAATTCTCTACAAAAAACAACAAATAGACTCATTAAGAATACAAAAAAAAGTAAAAAAACAATATGGATATCATCTTTTATCATATAAATCTATTAATTATGCAGATAAGAAGGACTCGTATATTTATGGATATAGATCATCATTCCAAGCAAATCAAAAGCAAGCGATTTATTATAATTACAATTACAACACGCGTAAACAAAAACTTTTTGATCTAAGGCTAAGGGGTAATATCTCTATCACGAATTATATAGCAGAAGGTGATAGTATATATATGGAAAAAAATCTGGATAGAAGATTTTTTGATTGGATGGAAATGAATGTAAAAACATCAAATCGTTCCATATCGGATCTGGAATTTTTGTTCTTTTCAAAATTTGTGACATTTTATAATGCATATACGAATAACCCGTGGATCATACCAATCAATTTACTTTTTTTCAATTTGAATGTAACTAAAGATGTTAGTGAAAATACAAAAATTACTGCAAAGAAAGAAATAATAGATATTTTTAAACCATCAAAAAAAAAAAAATCTAGTGAATTAGAGTTAGAGACTCGAAATCAAGCAAAAACAAAATACGCGGGTCGAGTAGATTCTGAATCATCTCTCTCAAACCAAGAAAAAGATATTGAACAAGATTCTGTGGGATCAGACGGGACAAAGGATAAGGGTATAAAGAAAAAGAAATACAAGAACAAGATAGAAACAGAACTTAGTTTATTACTAAAAAAGTATTCGGGTTTTCAATTGAACTGGAAGGGTTCGTTAAATCAAAGAATAATGAGTAATATCAAAGTATATTGTCTCCTGATTAGATTAAAAAATATAAAAGAAATTGCTATAACCTCTATTCAAAGAGGAGAACTAAGTTTAGATGTTATGGTGATTCAGAGTCAGAAGGATTTTACTCTTCGAGAATTGGGAAAAAAAAAAGAATTGTTGAAAAAAGGAATATTGATTATTGAACCGGTTCGTTTGTCTAGAAAAAATGATGAACAATTTATTATGTATCAAACCATAGTCCCTTCATTGATTCACAAGAGTAAGCGCCAAATAAATCAAAGATACCCAGAAAAAAGCCATGTTAATAAGAAGAATTTTGAGAAATCCATTACAGAAGCAAGAGATCAAAAGATAACAAAAAAGAAAGAAAAAAAACATTACGATTATGATTTGCTTGTTCCTGAAAATATTTTATCCGCTAGACGTCGTAGAGAATTGAGAATTCTAAATTGTTTCAATCCTCAGAATAGAAATAGTGTGCATATAAACACAATGTTTTACAATGAGAATAAAGTCAATAATTGCTGTCAGGTCTTGGCTAAAAATAAAAATCTTAATAGAGAAAAAAAAAAACTAATGAATTTCAAATTCTTTCTTTGGCCCAATTATCGATTAGAAGATTTAGCTTGTATGAATCGCTATTGGTTTTACACCAATAATGGAAGCCGTTTCAGTATAGTAAGGATACATATTTATCCCCGATTGAAAAGATTGAAAATGCGTGATCGATCTACATTATTTTTTTGTTCTATTTACCGTAACATATTCGGTATGCAAAAACAAATGGATACACCCATAAATGCGCACACACATTGTGTTAACCTCTATTCTGAGGGATTCATACTAATTCAATCAATAATGCATGTATCCATTAGATGGAAAAATGAATTAACAAAATCGTCTTACTTTCTTTTTTTAAGTTTACAATCTTTTTTGAATGCATAAATACAGTATTTTTTTCTTACCTATTTTAATTGGAATTGGATTTATTAAATGAATTTGATAAAAAAAAAATAAGGAATTCATAAGGAATTTAAGATTATTGTATATAAAAAAACATACAAAATTTAAAATTAGTGTCATTACTATTTCGAATATTTCTAATCAAAAAGAATATCTCTAAAAAAGGAGGGGGCTTTTATTTTATGGTAAAAAATGCATTTATACCGATTATTTCACAAGAAAAAAAAAAAGAAAACCCGGGATCGGTTGAATTTCAAGTATTCAATTTCACCAATAAGATACGAAGACTGACTTTACATTTGGAATTGCACCGAAAAGACTATTTATCTCAAAGAGGTTTACGTAAAATTTTGGGAAAACGGCAACGATTACTGTCTTATTTGTCAAAGAAAAATAGAATACGTTATAAAAAATTAATAAACCTGTTGGATATTAGGGAGTCACAAATTCGTTAATTTGAATAGTCATTTTGAATTATTTTATTTCTTAGATCTTGAATTTGGATGAACTTTTTTTTAAGCAATTCATGGAAGAATGAATCGAGGAAAAACCTATGAATGTCCCAACTACAAGAAAAGACCTTATGATAGTCAATATGGGCCCTCACCACCCATCAATGCATGGTGTTCTTCGACTTATTGTTACTCTGGATGGTGAGGATGTTATTGATTGTGAACCAATATTGGGTTATTTACATAGAGGGATGGAAAAAATTGCGGAAAATCGAACAATTATACAGTATCTACCTTATGTAACACGTTGGGACTATTTAGCTACTATGTTCACAGAAGCAATAACCGTAAATGGGCCAGAACAGCTGGCAAATATTCAAGTACCTAAAAGAGCCAGCTATATCCGAGTAATTATGCTGGAGTTGAGTCGTATAGCTTCTCACCTACTATGGCTGGGACCTTTTATGGCAGATATTGGTGCACAAACACCTTTCTTCTATATTTTCAGAGAAAGGGAATTAATATATGATCTATTCGAAGCTGCAACAGGTATGAGAATGATGCATAATTTTTTTCGTATTGGGGGGGTAGCGGCTGATCTACCTTATGGTTGGATAGATAAATGTTTGGATTTTTGCGATTCTTTTTTAACAAGAGTTTTTGAATATCAAAAACTTATTACACGAAATCCTATTTTTTTAGAACGGGTTGAGGGAGTAGGCATTGTTGGTGGAGAGGAAGTAATAAATTGGGGTTTATCAGGACCGATGCTTCGGGCTTCCGGAATACAATGGGATCTACGTAAAATTGATAATTATGAGTGTTACGAGGAATTTGATTGGGAAGTTCAATGGCAAAAAGAAGGGGATTCATTAGCTCGTTATTTAGTTCGAATAGGTGAAATGATGGAATCAATTAAAATTATTCAACAGGCTTTGGAAGGAATTCCCGGCGGTCCATATGAGAATTTAGAAATCCGCTGCTTTGATAGAGAAAAGGAGCTAGAATGGAATGATTTTGAATATCGATTCATTAGTAAAAAACCGTCTCCGACTTTTGAATTGCCAAAACAAGAACTTTATGTAAGAGTTGAAGCACCAAAGGGAGAATTAGGAATCTTTCTAGTAGGAGATCAGAATGTTTTTCCCTGGAGATGGAAAATTCGTCCACCGGGTTTTATCAATTTGCAAATTCTTCCTCAATTAGTTAAAAGAATGAAATTGGCCGATATTATGACAATACTTGGTAGCATAGATATCATTATGGGAGAAGTTGATCGTTGAAATGATAATTGATACAACAGAATTACAAGATATCAATTCTTTTTCCAGATTGGAATCCTTAAAAGAGGTCTATGGAATTCTATGGGTACTTGGCCCTATTTTGACTCTTGTATTTGGAATCACTATAAGTGTACTAGCAATTGTATGGTTAGAAAGAGAGATATCGGCAGGGATACAACAGCGTATTGGACCTGAATACACTGGTCCTTTGGGAATTCTTCAAGCTCTAGCAGATGGAACAAAACTACTTTTCAAAGAGACTCTTATTCCATCTAGGGGAGATATTCGTTTATTCAGTATTGGACCATCCATATCAGTCATATCAGTTCTAATAAGTTATTCAGTAATTCCTTTTAGCTATAAGTTTGTTTTATCTGATCTCAATATCGGTATTTTTTTATGGATTGCTTTTTCCAGTATTGCTCCCATTGGACTTCTTATGTCAGGATATGGATCAAATAATAAATATTCCTTTTTGGGTGGTCTACGAGCTGCTGCTCAATCGATTAGTTATGAAATACCATTAACTCTATGTGTGTTATCAATATCTCTACGTGCGATTCGTTGAGACGGAACGGAACCGATGCTATTGCTATGCTCCTTTCTTTATAGGAATTTATATGAAAGGGGTAGAATAAATGAAATAGATATCTCATTCTTATTTTTATTCGCAATTCGGATTAAAGAACTAAATCAGATAGTTATATGAGTGAAATAAAACAGCTTCTTTTGAATATAATTTATGAATACTATATGATTATATTTAATTTATGATTATATTTAATTTATAGTCTGATCATTTGAAATTGCAGTAAAAATATGGAGTCTCATTTTCTATGTACAAGAATTAAATGAAAAAAAATGATAAGCAGAAGGGTCCGTTTACCCCAAGATTGGGTTATTGGGCATCCTGTCTTGAAGCGGGATCAAACGACCAACCTTAGTTAGTTTTCACTACCAAGGGATTAATAAAGAAATGAGTGGATGGTTAGAAACACCAAGATACACAAAGGATTAGTAACACAGATTACGTAAATTATCCAAAAGAGCATTTACGCATAACATAATAGAATATGCATAATAGAAAAAGAATACTAAATTGGGGCTTTAAGTTGGTAGAAAAAATAAGGCAGCACCCCCCACAATTCCGATCCAGAGTATGCTCCTATCCACTGATTAAATAAATGACTATTAGGAACGAAAGAATCCTTTAATTTTTTTAGCCCCCTTTACTTGCACAAAAAAAGAAGAATAGGAACAAAAAAATCGAAAGAAAAAGCAATAAAAAAAACCCCTCTTTTTTATTTCTTATATCCATATTCATGGAGATAGAATTTATATCATAATTCAGAAACGAATGCGTAATTCTTTTTCGTAATCGAAAACGATGGGGGTTTATTAATAATTCTAAATAGAGTATTTTATTGAAGAATTAAGTTATTATTCAATAAGTTCAAATTCTTATTTTTAAGGGATGAGATCAATTCAGAAGTACCTTTTTTTTATATTTTATAAAAATGGGATTTCTCTTTACTTTTTTTTTTTATTTCATTTTTTTGTATTTATTATTATTTATTTATTATTATTTATATTTTAATTTATTATTATTTAGATTTTATTAGAATTTATTATTATTTATATTTTATTAGATTATTAGAATTATTAGAATAGAACAGACAGAATTAAATTGGTCTAATTCAGCTCAGAACCGTCCGATAGATTTGAATCTTATCTATCTTAGGGATGGATATAGTAAGAGATAAAAAATGGGTCCGGTCCTTAGATTTATTTAAGGCTTTCAAGGAGCCGTATGAGGTGAGAATCTCATGTACGGTTCTGTAGTAGCGATGGAAACAGTAATGTTATCACCGACTAGGATTATCTAACAGTTTAAGTACAGTTGATATAGTTGATGCACAATCAAAATATGGTTTTTGGGGATGGAATTTGTGGCGTCAACCTATCGGTTTCATCGTTTTTCTAATTTCTTCCCTAGCGGAATGTGAAAGATTACCTTTTGATTTACCAGAAGCGGAAGAAGAATTAGTAGCGGGTTATCAAACCGAATATTCAGGTATCAAATTTGGTTTATTTTACGTTGCTTCCTATTTAAACCTATTGATTTCTTCATTATTTGTAACAATTCTTTACTTGGGCGGTTCAAATATCTCTATTCCGTACATATTTGTTTCAGATTTTTTTGAAATAAATAAAAAAGCATATGGAGTTTTTAGAATTACAATTGGTATCTTTATTACACTAGCTAAAACTTATTTGTTCCTGTTCGTTTCTATCACAACAAGATGGACTTTACCTAGGTTAAGAATGGACCAATTGTTAAATCTTGGGTGGAAGTTTCTTTTGCCCATTTCTCTCGGCAATCTATTATTAACAACCTCGTCTCAATTGTTTTCACTGTAAAAGATTGATCTTCTATATTCATAACTTGTCTGAAACAAGAGAAAGAAACAAAACAAAATATTCATAGATATTCACGATATGTTCCTTATGGTAACTGGGTTCATGAATTATGGTCAACAAACAATCCGAGCTGCAAGGTACATTGGTCAAAGTTTCATGATTACCTTATCCCACACAAATCGTTTACCTGTAACTATTCAATATCCTTATGAAAAATTAATCACATCAGAACGTTTCCGCGGTCGAATCCATTTTGAATTTGATAAGTGCATTGCTTGTGAAGTATGTGTTCGGGTGTGTCCTATAGATCTACCCGTTGTTGATTGGAAACTTGAAACTGATATTCGAAAGAAACGATTGCTTAATTACAGCATTGATTTTGGAATCTGTATATTTTGTGGTAACTGTGTTGAGTACTGTCCAACAAATTGTTTATCAATGACTGAAGAATATGAGCTTTCGACTTATGATCGTCACGAATTGAATTATAATCAAATAGCTTTGGGCCGTTTACCAATGTCAGTAATTGATGATTATACAATTCGAACAATTCAAATAAAATAATATTCTTTAGAATTAAAAAGGATTCTTATAAAAAAAAACACAAAATTATAGAAATCAAATCATATTCTATATCTCATAATCATATTCTATATATCCTAATTATATTGCATATATATATATATAAATAAAGAAATTCTAAATAAAGAAATCCTATTCTATATAAAAGAATCTATATAAAATAAAAGAATATATAAAAATATAGAGATATATATATGAATAAAATAGAATAATATAAATTTGAATAATATAAAATCAAAAATTGAATAAATAAGATATTCTTTCTAATAAAATATTCTTTCTATTCGAATATATCCTTCTATTAGAATCTAAATCTATTAGAATAGAATTCTTCTATAGATATAGATTAGAATATAAATAAGATTGGAATATATATATTCTATAGATATTAGAGATCTCTAGATTTTATAGATATTATATTATTCTATAATTCGAATTCTAAAATAAATTTATAAAATAAATCGAAAATAAATATATATATATTTAATATTATATTAATATTAAATATATATAGTTTCTATATAGATATAGTTTGAGTATAGTTTAGAACTATTCTTTCATATGAAGAATGAAATGACATTAGTCCTATAACTAGAACTGCACCTATAGCAATTTACATTCTTTCGGATTTAATTCAATGCGGAGACAAATGGAGTAGATCCAATTTTTTCCTGGTCGTATCAATAAGGTCATGAGATTTCAATTTTTTTATCTATTATTTTACATATAATGGATTTGCCTGAACCGCTACATGATTTTCTTTTAGTCTTTTTGGGATCCGGTCTTATATTAGGAAGTCTAGGAGTCGTATTACTTACCAACCCAATTTTTTCTGCTTTTTCGTTGGGATTTGTTCTTGTTTGTATATCTTTATTCTATATTTTGTCAAACTCCCATTTTGTAGCTGCAGCACAGCTACTTATTTACGTGGGAGCTATAAACGTTTTAATCCTATTTGCTGTGATGTTCATAAATGGTTCAGAATCTTACCAAGATTTTCCTCTTTGGACCGTTGGGGATGGAATTACTTTGACGATTTGTACAAGTATTTTTGTTTCACTAATAACTACTATTCCAGATACATCATGGTACGGGATTATTTGGACTATAAGACCCAATCAGATTATAGAGCAAGATCTGATAAGTACTAGTCAACAAATTGGAATTCATTTATCAACAGATTTTTTTCTTCCATTTGAACTCATTTCAATAATTCTTTTATCTGCTTTGATAGGTGCAATTGTCGTGGCTCGCCAGTAAGAAATCTTTAGAACAGAACTAGCAATAGAAATTCAAATTGAATTTTGTTGATTTTATCATACTTATTTTGAATCTTATGTGAACGTCAAAGAATGTTTATGTAGAAAAAAATCTTATTTATTGCCCATACCATACCATACCATATCTTTTTTTGTTCCAGACTTGTTCTTTAGTCAATCGAATCTGTTGAATTGTTGTTCATATTGAAATGAATCAAAATGGATAAGGAGTTGGTCAATGATGCTCGAACATGTACTTGTTTTGAGTGCCTATTTATTTTCTATTGGTATCTATGGATTGATCACTAGCCGAAATATGGTTAGAGCCCTTATGTGTCTTGAACTTATACTGAATGCAGTTAATATAAATCTCGTAACCTTTTCTGATTTTTTTGATAGTCGCCAATTAAAAGGAGATATTTTTTCAATTTTTGTTATAGCTATTGCAGCCGCTGAAGCAGCTATCGGATTGGCGATTGTTTCCTCAATTTATCGTAACAGAAAATCAATTCGTATCAATCAATCGAATTTGTTAAATAAATAAAATAGTATTCATAATCCTTATTAAATTTAAATCCTTATTAATCATAAAATTAAATCATAAAATTGAGATAGAATAGTGTAATATTCATCAATTCGAATTAGTATGTATGCTACACACCTTATGATCATGTTTGTGAAAACGTAAGAAATTAAAGTATCTTGGTCCTCTTCTCTTTCTCTTCTTATGAATTGATACAGAAGTAGATTTTGATTATCAAAATTCTGGTAAATCGTTGATTCATCTGGTATCTAAATATATAATTCAGTTACGAGTTTACTAGATCGAAATTTTTCAATTTTTGATGTTCACAAATTACTATAGATCCAATGTCACATTCAGTAAAGATTTATGATACATGTATAGGATGTACTCAATGTGTTCGAGCCTGTCCCACAGATGTATTAGAAATGATCCCTTGGGACGGATGTAAAGCTAAGCAAATTGCTTCTGCCCCAAGAACGGAAGACTGTGTTGGTTGTAAGAGGTGTGAATCCGCTTGTCCGACAGATTTCTTAAGTGTTCGAGTTTATTTATGGCATGAAACAACCCGAAGTATGGGTCTAGCTTATTAATACGTTTTTAAAAACACCACACGAATACGTTTTTTTACTGGCAAAAACCCGTGCCCAAAATCGAAAATATTTTGAGCACGGGTTTTTCTGGCCCAAGTGTATCTTATCTTTATCACGAATTATTTTCCTTTGTTAACAATAGTTGTAGTTTTGCCAATAGCCGGGGGTTCCTTAATCTTCTTATTTCCTCATAGAGGAAATAAGAAGATTAAGTGGTATACGATTTGTATATGCTTAATGGATCTCCTTCTAATAACCTATGCATTTTGTTATCATTTCAAATTGGATGACCCATTAATCCAACTGACGGAGAATTAGAAATGGATCCATTTTTTTGATTTTTCCTGGAGATTAGGAATAGATGGACTCTCTATAGGACCCATTTTACTGACGGGATTTATCACCACTTTAGCTACTTTAGCGGCTCAGCCGGTTACTCAAGAATCTCGATTATTCTATTTCCTGATGTTAGCAATGTATAGCGGTCAAATAGGACTTTTTTCCTCTCGAGACATTTTACTTTTTTTCATCATGTGGGAATTAGAATTAATTCCCGTTTATCTACTTTTATCCATGTGGGGAGGAAAGAAACGTTTGTATTCAGCTACAAAGTTTATTTTGTATACTGCAGGAAGTTCCGTTTTTTTATTAATGGGAATTCTCGGTATCGGTTTATATGGTTCTAATGAACCAACATTAAATTTTGAAACATTAACTAATCAATCGTATCCGGTGGTGCTGGAAATAATATTCTATATGGGATTTCTTATTACTTTTGCTGTCAAATCGCCGATTATACCCTTACATACATGGTTACCAGACACTCACGGAGAGGCACATTACAGCACTTGTATGCTTTTAGCCGGAATTTTATTAAAAATGGGAGCATATGGATTGGTTCGAATTAATATGGAAATATTATCCCATGCTCATTCTATATTTTCCCCGGGGTTGATGATATTAGGTTCGATTCAAATAATATATGCAGCTTCAACATCTCTTGGTCAACGTAATTTAAAAAAAAGAATAGCTTATTCCTCGGTATCTCATATGGGTTTTATAATTATAGGAATTGGTTCTATAAGCGATACGGGGCTTAATGGAGCTATTTTACAAATGATATCTCATGGTTTTATTGGCGCTGCGCTTTTTTTCTTGGCGGGAACTAGTTACGATAGACTACGTCTTCTTTATCTCGACGAAATGGGCGGAATGGCTATCCCAATGCCGAAAATATTCACGGTTTTCAGTATCTTCGCGATGGGTTCTCTTGCATTGCCGGGCATGAGCGGTTTTATTGCAGAATTGGTAGTTTTTTTGGGAATAATTACCAGCCAAAAATTTCTTTTAATGACAAAAATACTAATTACTTTTGTAACAGGAATTGGAATGATATTAACTCCTATTTATTCATTATCTATGTTACGGCAGATGTTCTATGGATACAAGCTTTTTAATACGCCAAACTCTTATTTTTTTGATTCCGGACCGCGAGAATTATTTATTTCGATTTCTATCCTTATACCCGTAATAGGGATTGGTATTTATCCGGATTTTATTTTCTCATTCTCGGTTGACAAGGTTGAAGCTATTCTATCTAATTTTTTATAGAGATTTTTTGTCAATAGTCAATAAATGAATAAAAAAAAAAATTCCGTTTGAATTGGAATCGGATATGTTTGTTGTTTGTGAGAACCCCTTGAATCACTCTATTACTTGATTAAAAGGGTTCTCGATATAATCGAGAAAATAATATCTATACTATAATAATATCTATACTTCTATACTATAGAATTGACAAAATTCTAATTAATTGATAAATTAATTGATAAAATAATTGACAAAATCGAATTTTGTTATTTAGTTATATTTTATTTAGTTATATTTATATATTTAGTTATATTTATATAATGGATATATATTTATCAATATTTATTATAAATATTTATATAATATATATAACATTAAGAGATATATAACATTAATAACATTTTATATTTCTATATATAGATATAGATTCTAATCTATATATATTATATATCTATATTCATTCTATATATAGAATATAACATTAATAAGATTATATACATTATAGAATATGTATGCATTATATATATATGCTTTCGATATTTTAATTTTGTCAGATCCTTTACTCACTTTAATTCAATTAGATGTAAATGAACCATAACTATGTAGTCCTATTCCTAATAGATTGATCCCCAAATAACATATCCAAATTATAAGAAACCCTATGGAGGCCACTATGGAAGAATTAACACCTTCTAATTTTGTATTTTTTCTAGTATGTAAATAAATCGCGAATATGACCCAAGTAATAAAGGCCCAAGTTTCCTTTGGATCCCAATTCCAATATGATCCCCATGCTTCATTAGCCCATACTGCTCCTGAAAGAATACCTATCGTTAAAAAAATAAAACCTAGACTAATAATACGATAACTCCAGCGATCCAATTGTTGAATAAATTGAGATCTGTAATAGTAATAATTTATAGAAGAATAAAAAGAAGTGTTTTGTAGAACATTGTTTTTTTCATTCATATTCATCATGTATTTCATCTCAGCAAAGGAAAATGATTCATTAAAAAAAAAATTATTGCTTTTACCAAGAATTTGTATGACTTTTCGAAATGTGATAGATAAGATAGCTACAGATAATAATGATCCACATAAAAGAGCTGCATAGCCCAATATTATGATACTTACGTGCATCATTAGCCAATGCGATTGTAGAGCGGGTACTAATATTGTGGATTGATGTATTTCGGTTAAAAGACCCGAAGTAGCAAAACCTTGAGTAAAAATAACACTTGGTGCAATTATTGTACTTAAATGGTTTTTCAGTTTTTTAAAATATGGAATCATATGAAAAATATAAAAACCCCATGAAAGAAAGATTAATGATTCATATAAATTACTAAATGGTAAATGGCCCGAAAAACTCCAACGAGTAACTAACAATCCCGTTATACAGAAAAAAGGTATTCTCATGCCTTTTTGGGGCGAATCATAGAATCCTATGATTTCATCGACTAATAAGGTTATCAAATGAATTGAAATTGCAATTGGTACAACCGAAAACGATATATGAGTTAATATATGCTCTAAAGTTGAAAATATCATATAAAAAATGAAAATAAAAAAAAAAAAGGGTTTGACTGAATACTAGGAGAAATAGGGAATTGAATTCATTATAATTATAGGGGAGAAATAGGGAATTCAATTCATTCTAGGACTTACTCTTTTAGAAGATAAAAAAGATGCCATGCCGCCACTCGGACTCGAACCGAGATGCTCTAGCACTGCTTCCTAAGAGCAGCGTGTCTACCAATTTCACCATAGCGGCTTACTCGAAATAATAATAAACGATTCTTAGTCAATCGTCGAGATTGAAAGAATCAATTAAAATGCAATACAATATTTGTCTCGTAAATGTTAAAGAATTGAAAGAATTCTATTCTAATAATTAGAATAGAATTCTTATTTATTAATCTTATTTATTAATCTTATTTATTAATTTATAATTTATTTTTATTTAATTATTATAAATAAATAATAAATAATATATTTATATTATAAAATACTATATTAGAAATTAGAATTCTAATATAGTATAAAATATGAGATTCTAATATTGATATATAATAAATATATTCTTTGTGAATGAAATAGACTCATTTATAGATTATGTCTCACATATATGTATTTATGCAGAAGTTTAAGAATTCTTATAAAAAAATATATATTTTTAAAATATATATATTTAGTTATATGACTAAATATATTAAACTAAATATATTAACTTAATTATTAACTGAATATTATTAACTTGAATATATATTAATTTATTAATTATTAAAGAAAATATAAAAAAATTAAATAAAAATGGAGAATTCATATTAGAGAATCTTCTTTGAATCCAGCTAATTCAGCTAATTCAGATTTTTCAACTTTGTATTTGATTTGTTACACAAAAAAACTTTTTGAGTTGCCCGTAGAGATAGATTTGGCTAATGAAAAAGCTTTCAATGCTGTCCAATATCCCATTTTTTTCCAAATATTTTTCCGAATTCTTTTTTTTGATATAGATGTCCGCTTTTTTGGAACTGCCATCCAACTAGTATAGTTTTTTCATTACTACAATTGATGTGAAAGACATTTCTTCTGTAAATGAAAAAATAAAAACGAATTGAATTGTTCTTTAATTATAAATTACATATTAATTCTAAATTCTATATTCTCTTAACCCACTTTTTATGTTTTCTATCTAAAGTAAAACATTGAATATTAGAACTAGAAACCCCCCTTTTTTTTTAATCTTATTTTCCAAACCTAAATATTTTTTTATTGTTATTGTTATTGTAATTGAAAACAATAAATTAAATTAGTTCAAAAATGAACTAATGTTTCGGAATAATAAACGAGAGTTCTTTTTTTTTTTGTCATGTCATATAAATTGTTTTTGGTCATTCATATCAAAATAAACAAACAAATGCTCTTAGTTTTGGTGTAATTCCTTATCCTCACTCTATAAAAGAGATAAAAATAAAAGAGATAAAAATCGAAATTGTTGTATATTTTACAACAAATTTCGTTTTTAATATTAATATATAATAATTATAATAATTTAGAATAATATAGAATATATAAGAATCGAATATAGAATAATAAATTTTTAAATTATATAAAAGAAATTCGAATAATATAAATATTATAAATATTAAGAATATTGAAGAAAAAAAATAGTAAAGAAAAATAAATAATATGAAAAAGAAGTTTCTTTTTCACTTAGGAATTAGGTTATTGCCCCATTTTGACTTTGGACTTTGCAATATTGGAAGTATTGTGTAAAGATTCAGAAAAAAATTAAATGAATAAGATTAATAATAGAGAATTCTATTTCTTTTATTTATATTTGATTTTACCTTTTTTGATTAACCGAACCTTTTACAAAAGAAAAAAAACTATCGAATAAGAAAAGAAACAATATTAAGAATAAGAATCTTTTTTATTCTTTATTTTCTTTTTTTTTTTATGGAATATACGCATCAATACTCATGGATCATACCTTTCGTTCCACTTCCAGTTCCTATGTTAATAGCAATTGGACTTCTACTTTTTCCCACGGCAACAAAGAAGCGTCGGCGTATTTGGGCTTTTTCTAGTATTTTTTTTTTAAGTATAGGTATGATTTTTTCGGTCAATCTGTCTATTCATCAAATCAATAACAGTTCTATCTATCAATATGTATGGTCTTGGACTATAAATAATGATTTCTCTTTAGAGTTTGGGTATTTGATCGATTCACTTACCTGTATTATGTCAATATTAATAACTACTGTTGGCATTCAGGTTCTTATTTATAGTGATAATTATATGTCTTATGATCAAGGATATTTGAGATTTTTTGCTTATATGAGTTTTTTTAATACTTCAATGTTGGGATTAGTTACTAGTTCAAATTTGATACAAATTTATATTTTTTGGGAATTGGTTGGAATATGTTCTTATCTATTAATAGGTTTTTGGTTCACACGTCCTATTGCTGCAAATGCTTGTCAAAAGGCGTTTGTAACTAACCGTGTAGGTGATTGTGGTTTATTATTAGGAATTTTGGGTCTTTATTGGATAACGGGTAGTTTGGAATTTCGGGATTTATTTCAAATATTCAATAACTTGATTTATAATAATGAGGTTAATATTTTTTTTGTTACTTTGTGTACCTTCTTGTTATTTTGTGGTTCCGTTGCTAAATCTGCCCAATTCCCCCTTCATGTATGGTTACCGGATGCTATGGAGGGGCCTACTCCTATTTCCGCTCTTATACATGCTGCTACTATGGTAGCGGCAGGGATTTTTCTTGTAGCTCGACTTCTTCCTCTTTTCATAGTTATTCCTTCCATAATGAATGGAATAGCTTTCATAGGTATAATAACAGTAGTCTTAGGAGCTACTTTAGCTCTTGCTCAAAAAGATATTAAGAGAAATTTGGCCTATTCGACAATGTCTCAATTGGGTTATATGATGTTAGCTCTAGGTATGGGATCTTATCGAGCCGCTTTATTTCATTTGATTACTCATGCTTATTCAAAAGCATTGTTATTTTTAGGATCCGGATCCATTATTCATTCAATGGAAGCTATTCTTGGATATTCTCCAGATAAAAGTCAAAATATGGTTCTTATGGGCGGTTTAACAAAGCATGTGCCAATTACAAAAACGGCTTTTTTAATAGGTACACTTTCTCTTTGTGGTATTCCGCCCCTTGCCTGTTTTTGGTCCAAGGATGAGATTCTTAATGATAGTTGGTTGTATTCCCCAATTTTCGCAATACTAGCTTGTTCCACAGCAGGATTAACTTCATTTTATATGTTTCGGATCTATTTACTTGTTTTTGAAGGATATTTAAACGTTCATTTTCAAAATTTCAATGGAAAAAAACAGAATTCATTCTATTCAATATCTTTATGGGGTAAAGAGAAAGAGGGAAAAGAAAATT